TTTCTAATTTTTAGTTAAAAGAAAAATCTTATATTCATGAAGTTCTTATATTATCCGTTTTCACTAGGCCCTTTGGGCCTAGTAAGGCTTTCTAAAAAAATTTAGTATAATCTTTGTTAAAATTTACATATTGATTTCTTTAGAAGTTTAAACGGGTTTTTCACATGAGCTTTTTCGCAAATAAAACTGATAGTATTATAATTAGAGAGATATACTTACATATATATATATATTAGTATGCTATAAATTAATATATATTTATAAATTGCTAAATGAAGTGTTATCTATGAATCATAAGTAAAATTTATATACAAATTTCACAGGAATGTTTAAGATTTTAATACAGAAAGAGAAAATATACGTCTTTTTACTAAATCAAGTATTGATTTATATATATATAATTAGATATATATATATGTCTAATTATTATTATAACAAGTACTGATTTATTATTATATAACCGTAAATCGTGATTGATATATAAATATTAAATAAGATGTACAGTTCATTAAATATTTATTGAAAAAAAAAAAAAAAAACTATATTAATAATAATTCTTTAAACTTTATACTATCTTTAATAGATCTTAGATATACTAATTAAATTATTATTAGAAAGATTTATAAGTTATGTTATATTAGGTAAAGAATTACGGTGCAATTTTATCTGGGTTAAAAGGAAAAGCCCTTTATTCTGTTATTTGTATTATCCGTTTTCCGTGGAGATATAAGATGTAAACAAATACATGGAGACATTTCGTTGATTGACCAATAATTAGGGGATTGGTCCGGTCAGGTTTTGTTAATTGTATTTAAGGTTTTCCGTAAAACATTAATAATCTATTTTATTGGAGGGGAAGGTTTCATTTAGGGGGTGAAATTTTCTCTGGAGATAGCATGGGTTATTACTGGGGGAAACAGGTGCCCACGGGGAGTAGTAAAAAATTTTTTGTTAAGAAGAATAGCTGCTCTATGATAATTTGCTTCTTGTTAAATTTTTTAAGGGTAAAGTTTTTATCTAAAAATATTGTTAATAAGGTGTAGTAGGATAATTTTGTTAATTTAGGAAAAGGTTTTATTTATTCTGGGATAGGTTGTTTGTTTTTAAAAATTTTTTTATAGACCTAGTTATTCATTATCATTGAGTCTACTAAAATAATAAAATAATTATTGTTAAGAAGGAATTTAATTTGAAGTGATATTTTTTATTAGGCATTTAATTTTATTTTACATTTTTCACCTTATTGTCAATCGGGCTAAGATTAGTTGTTTACGAAAAACTCCGTTCTCTGAGATTTTTAGTCGTTATTTACTGAAATTAATCATAGTTAATTTATTAAGTTGAGTTTCTTTTATTAATTAATAGTTATGTCTATAAACAAAATGTCTCATGGTTCCTAGTATTAGGGGTACTAGAAAATTCTTGAAACTTTCCATTATTAACCCGATTAATAAGTTTGTTGTTTTAGATTTAAGGGGAATTATTATTTAAGTATTGTGGTTGGGTTTATTATTTATAATTAGTAAAAAGCGAGGAAAGTTTTATTTTGGCTTAAAAGTTTTATATTGTTTCCTTGTACATGCGAGTTTTAGCTTACTTTTATTATATTTAAAGAATAATGAAGGTTATGTTTGCAGTGCTTAATTTTAATTTTATTTGAAGGATCAAGATTTAGGGATTAAGATAAACCCTGGCTAAGCCTGTGCCAGCTGCCGCGGTTATACAGGCAGGGTAATTTAACTATATTGGTGTTAGTAAATTAGTTTTATTGTAATTTGTTATAAAATTTATAGGTGAAATTTTTGTTTTATTAGGGGTTACTTGAGTATTAGTTGAGGCTAGAAAATTTCTTTTTTAGACTAGGATTAGATACCCTATTATTTGAAGTGTAATTATATAAGGCCAGATTAGTAGTAGTTATTTTCTTGAAAATTAAAGATTTTGGCGGTATTTTAGTCTTTTCAGAGGAACCTGCCCTGTAATTGATAGTCCACGATTTATTTAACCTTTTCTTAGTTTGTATATCGTCGTAGTTGATTATTTTATTAGAAGAAAAATAGTCAAGAATTAATATAATAAGCTAAATCAGATCAAGATGCAGCATATGAGAAGGGAGAGGTGGGTTACAATAAGGATACTTATACGAATGGAAATTTGAAAAATTTTCTTAAAGGTGGATTTGGTAGTAATTATTTATAATTATTTATGATGATTAAGCTCTAAAATATGCACATATCGCCCGTCGCTTTCATAAAGGTGGAATAAGTCGTAACAAAGTAGGCGTACTGGAAAGTGTGCCTAGGAAGACAGATTAGAGCTTGATTAGAAAGCATTTTACTTACATTAAAAAGTTGTCGTGCAATTCGATTTAATTTGAACTGAAGGGCTTATTTGTTATGTTTTTATATTTGTTTTCATTAAAGAATTATAAATTTTAGTATCGTAAGAGGATAAATTTTAGTAGTAATAGTTTATAAGTATAGTGATAGAAGGTTGAAATATAAGAATAATGAAGTTTAAAAAAGAAGAATTGATTTTTTGTACCTTGTGTCTCAGGGTCTATAAATTGAAATTTAATTATTTAATTTTCTCGAATCAGAGAGAGCTAGGAAGAAGTTTATTTTGTTGTTGCAAAAATATTTAAAACTTTTTCTTTGAAATGAAACGTTATTCGTTTTCTGATATATCTAGTTTTTCGAGAAATGAATTTAATTCATCTTATTTTAAGGGAATTATTATATTGTGTATAATTTCTTTTATTATTAGTAATTTCTAAGGGGATAAGCTTTTAGAAAGATCTTTAAAAAAGCTTTAAGGGGGAAAAATTGTAGAATTAGTATTATTCATCATTTAGATTATGTTATAATTTATTTTTCTTTTTAAAAGATTTTTATTTTTTTTAAGTTTTTTATTGAAATACTTTCTTTAATTTTTAAGGATAGGTAATAATGATAGAATTAGTAAATTTTATTGTAATAGTAATTTTATTACTAAGGTTACTTTAAGGAATTAGGCAAATATTTTCTCCGCCTGTTTAATAAAAACATGTCCTTTTGCTAATGATTTAAGGTCTAGCCTGCCCCATGAGGAATTAAATGGCCGCGATATTTTGATCGTGCGAAGGTAGCATAATCAATAGTTTTTTAATTGGAAGCTGGAATGAATGGTTGGACGAGAGAGAAGCTGTCTCAATGTGAATTAATTTGAATTTTATTTTTAAGTGAGAAAGCTTAAATGTCTTTTAAAGACGAGAAGACCCTATAGAGTTTTATAAGTAATTAATTATTTAATTTTAAGGATAAATTTTTTAATAGTTTTTTATTTATTTAGTTGGGGTGACGGGAAAATTAAGTAAACTTTTCTTTTTTAAAATATATTTTTATAGATTTATGATCCAGATTTTCTGATCAGAAGATTAAATTACCTTAGGGATAACAGCGTTATTTCTTCAAAGAGTTCTTATCGAAGAAGAAGTTTGCGACCTCGATGTTGGATTAAGATTAATTTCTGGTGCAGAAGCTAGGATATTAAGTCTGTTCGACTTTTAAAATCTTACATGATCTGAGTTTAAACCGGCGTGAGCCAGGTTGGTTTCTATCTTGAATAAAATAGAATTTTCTAGTACGAAAGGACCGAATATTTGGTATATTATTTTTAATAGAAAACTATTAACTGTCTTGGCAGAATAGTGCAATAGATTTAGAATCTAAGAATGTAATAGTTATTACAGGTAGTATTGTTTTGATGTGATTTATTTTTATTTTTTTTTGAGGTAATTATTCTTTCAATTTGTGTTTTGGTAGGAGTAGCTTTTTTGACTTTGTTAGAGCGAAAGGTTTTAGGTTATATTCAGATTCGAAAAGGTCCTAATAAAGTTGGTTTTGTTGGACTGTTACAACCTTTTAGCGATGCTATTAAATTATTTACTAAAGAGCAAGTTATTCCTTATATATCTAACTTTTATCTTTATTATTTATCTCCTGTTATCAATTTATTTTTAGCTTTAATCCTTTGGTTTAGTGTGCCTTTTCTTTCAACTCTTTTTAATTTTAATTTTGGTTTATTATTTTTTCTTTGTTGTTCAAGTTTAGGAGTTTATACTATTATGATGGCGGGATGGTCGTCTAATTCTAATTATGCTCATTTAGGCAGTCTTCGTTCTATTGCGCAAACTATTTCTTATGAGGTTAGTTTATCATTTATTTTACTATGTTTTTTAATTTTAATTTCGAGGTTGAATTTATTGGATTTTTGTAGTTATCAAGTTCATTTTTGGTTTTTGTTTATTTGTTTTCCATTGGCTTTAATTTGGTTTGTTACAAGTTTGGCAGAAACTAATCGAACGCCTTTTGATTTTGCAGAGGGTGAGTCTGAGCTGGTCTCTGGTTTTAATGTTGAATATAGAGCTGGCGGTTTTGCTTTGATTTTTATGGCTGAATACGCTAATATTTTATTTATAAGTTTTCTTTTTGTCTTGTTTTTTTTAGGCGGTGATTTCTATTCCTGATTTTTTTTTGTAAAGTTGGCTTTTGTTGGTTTTTTATTTATTTGGGTGCGTGGTACATTGCCACGTTATCGATACGATAAGTTAATATATTTAGCATGGAAGGGATTCCTTCCTGTTGTTTTGAATTTTTTCTTGTTTTTTATAGGGTTGAAGATATTCACCCTTCACAGTTAACTAACAAAATTTAGTACTTAAGTTAATAGGAGTTTGTCCTCCTTTTTTATACTTTCAAAGTATATACTTATTCAAGTTCATTAACTAGTTCTTAAAGATAATATAGTCTCATGACTTGGCGGTTAAAGGTCTAACTAGGAAATAGGAGAAGTATAATACAGTGAGGATTTGTCCAATGTTAATGTAGGGATCTTCTACGGGTCGTGCTCCGATCCACGTTAGAAGAATTACGATTATGACAAAGGTTCAAAATAGAATTTTATTGATTGGGTAAAAATGTAAACTTAATATTTTTTTTTTATTAGTGAATGGCATAATTAATAGGATTGCAATGGATATAACAAGAGCAATTACTCCGCCTAATTTATTAGGAATTGATCGTAAGATGGCATAGGCAAATAGGAAATATCATTCTGGTTGGATATGAATTGGGGTTACTAAAGGTCTTGCGGGTGTAAAGTTTTCCGGATCTCCCAAAAGGTAAGGCCCTCTTAAAGTTAAGAATGTTAATCTTGACAATATAACAATAAATCCAAGGAGATCTTTGAAAGTGAAGTAAGGATGAAATGGAATTTTGTCAATATTACTGTTAAGACCAAGAGGGTTGTTTGATCCTGTTTGATGTAGGAATAGTAGATGAATTATTACCATGGCTGAAACGATGAATGGTAAAAGAAAATGTAAGGCGAAGAATCGAGTTAGTGTTGCGTTATCAACTGCGAATCCTCCTCATAGTCATTGAACAATGTTTGTTCCAAAGTAGGGAATGGCTGAAAGCAGATTAGTAATGACTGTTGCCCCCCAAAAGGATATTTGCCCTCATGGTAGAACGTAACCTAGAAAGGCTGCAGCTATAACAAGAAAGAGGATGATAACTCCTACTCTTCATGTTATGTGGAAGTTATAAGATCCATAGTAAATTCCACGTCCAATATGAAGGTAAAGGCAGATGAAGAAAAATGATGCTCCATTTGCATGGAGTGTTCGTATTAGTCAACCGTAATTTACATCTCGACAGATGTGAATAATTCTAGAGAAAGCTAATTCGGTATTAGCGGTGTAGTGTATAGCTAAAAAGATTCCTGTTACGATTTGAATTGCTAGGCAGAGTCCTAGCAGGGACCCATAGTTTCATCAATATGAAATGTTTGATGGGGAAGGAAGATCAATTAAAGCGTTGTTTATAATTTTAATTAAAGGATGAGTTTTTCGAATTGGTTTTAGCATTAGAATTTTTGTCGTAAAGGTCCGTGGGTGATATCTGTAATTTTAACAATAACAATTAGAGTAACAAATAGGTAGATGATTAAAGTAATAAGAATTATATTTGCTGGAAAGAAAAAAAACTTTCTAAATGATATTTTTCACATTGGAATTGAGTCAAGTTCTTGGGTGTCTTGTTTGTATTCTATAGTGTTAATAAATTGATCTATAATTATTGCTGTTACAATAAATAGAATTAACAGGGTGATTAAAAGCCCAGTAATTTTATTAGAGTATTGAAACTTCTCATTGGACGCTACACTGGTCATATACATAAATAAAATTAATATTCCGCCAACTATAATAAGGAATAGGATATAAGAATATCAGGAATTATAATGGTTGTAAGAGGTGATTATGGCAATTATTACAGATTGAATAAGAAGAGCTAGGCCTAGCGTTAGGGGGTGGGATAAGGTCAGGAAAATAGCCGATGTCGTTATTGTTATTAATTTTAGAAATAAGATGATTCAGAAAATAGTTTATAAAGAATGTTAATTTTGGAGATTAATGGTATGATACTCTCGTTTTTCTGAGCTTTAAAGGTAAGGTTCCTTTTTTCGATTTACAAGATCGATATTTTTTATAAATTATTAAAACTAATGTTAATAATTAATCTTTTTTTTCCTGTTTTTATATTTGTTTCAGGTCTTATTGTTTTTTGCCAGAAGCGAAAACATTTACTGTTGATGTTATTAAGTTTAGAATTTGTTGTTGTTAGTCTTTATTATTTCCTTATGTTATTTATAAGTTTTCATCAATATGAGTATTTTTTGAGCATGGTTTTTTTAACTATAATGGTTTGCGAGAGTGTTCTTGGGCTTTCAATTTTAGTTTGCGTCATACGTACTCATGGTAATGATTATTTTCAAAGATTTAATGTTTTATGGTAAAATATATTATTATAATAATTTTCATGATACCTCTTTGTTTCAAGAAAGATATATTTTGAATTAATCAGTTTTATTATTTTATTTTAGCGTTTTTCTTTGTTCTGGGATTTAGGGGGTCATTTTTTTTCGCGTCCGTGGGGTATATCTGAGGATGCGATTTATTGGGCCGTGTAATATGTTTGTTGACATTGTGAATTTGCGCTTTAATGATTTTATCGAGTGGCAAGATTTATAAGAATTTCTTTTTTTCCAATGCATTCTTGTTTATAAATCTTTTTTTGGTTTTTTCCCTATTTTGTGCATTTTGCACCCTTGATTTGTTCATTTTTTATCTTTTTTTTGAGGTGAGCTTAATTCCTACGTTAATTTTAATTCTTGGCTGAGGCTATCAGCCGGAACGAATTCAGGCGGGAAACTATCTTTTCTTCTACACTCTTTTTGCGTCCCTACCTATAATAGTCGGAATTTTTTTTTTGGGGAGAATTTTTGGATCATTGGACTTCTTCTTTTTACGGGGGGATATTAATAATTTATTTCTTTATTTTTGTATAAGTTTTGTTTTTTTAATTAAAACGCCTATATATTTAGTTCATTTATGATTGCCAAAGGCGCATGTTGAGGCGCCTGTTGCTGGTTCAATAATTCTAGCTGGAATTATGCTAAAGCTTGGAGGCTATGGATTGCTCCGGGTTTTAAGAATATTTTCTACAGTGGGGATTTTAGTTAATTTTATTTTAATTAGAATTAGCCTAGTTGGTGGGGTTTCAGTTTCTTTAATTTGCCTGCGTCAAACAGATATTAAATCATTAATTGCTTATTCATCTGTAGCTCATATAGGCCTGGCGTTAAGTGGAATTTTAACTTTCAATTGTTGGGGATTTTGTGGGGCGTTTTGTATAATGGTTGCTCACGCTCTTTGTTCTTCAGGTTTATTTTGTCTTGCTAATATTAATTATGAGCGTTTACATAGGCGGAGCTTATTTTTAAATAAGGGTCTTTTAAGTGTGGCTCCTAATTTATCTTTATGGTGGTTTCTTTTATGTTCTTCTAATATGGCAGCGCCTCCGTCTCTTAATTTGTTAGGTGAAATTATGTTAATTAATAGCTTGGTTTCTTGGTGTTATTGAACAATGATTTCGATTGCCATGCTTTCTTTTTTTTCAGCTTGTTATTCTTTATATTTATATTCTTATACTCAGCATGGTAAGTTTTACTTGGGGCTTTATTCTTTCTTACCTATTCAGCTTCGCGAATATTTACTTTTATTTTTACATTGAGTTCCATTGAATTTGCTGGTTCTGAAGGGAGAGTATTTTTCTATTATTGTTTATTTAAGTAGTTTATTAAAAATTCTAGTTTGTGGAGCTGGAGAAGTAATTTTTACCTTAAATAATTTCGTTTTGTATTATTTATTCTTCGTTATTTTTTTTTTCGAGTGTTTCACTTTTTTTAGTAAGAATTTATTATATAATTTTTGACTATAGAGTCATTTTAGAGCTGGAATTGGTAAATTTAAATTCAAGTCCTATTGAGATGGTTATTCTTCTAGATTGGATGTCTACTTTATTTATAAGTTTTGTTTTATTTATTTCTTCAATAGTAGTTTATTATAGTGATGATTACATACATGGTGACTTTTACATCAATCGTTTTATTGTTTTGGTTAGGTTGTTTGTTTTATCTATAATATTATTGATTATTAGCCCTAATCTTATTAGTATTTTATTAGGGTGAGATGGCTTAGGCCTAGTTTCTTATTGTCTTGTGATTTATTATCAGAATGTAAAGTCTTTTAATTCTGGAATGTTAACGGCTCTTTCTAATCGAGTAGGAGATGTGGCTTTGCTTTTAGCTATTGCTTGAATGCTTAATTACGGAAGTTGGAATTTTTTATTTTACTTTGAATGTGCTAAGAATGATATAATTATGGTAATTATTTCTGTTTTAGTAGTAGTTGCGGCGATAACAAAAAGAGCTCAAATTCCATTTTCTGCTTGGCTGCCAGCGGCAATAGCTGCCCCTACTCCAGTATCATCTCTTGTTCATTCATCTACTCTTGTAACCGCGGGCGTTTACCTTTTAATTCGTTTTTCTGTAGTATTTAATAGGGGCATTATATTAGTTTTACTTTTTATTTCAAGTTTAACTATATTTATGGCTGGTTTAGGCGCTAATTTTGAATTTGATTTAAAGAAAATTATTGCTCTTTCTACATTAAGTCAATTGGGCTTGATATTAAGGATTCTTGCGTTGGGGGGTTCTCAACTTGCTTTTTTCCATTTATTGACTCATGCTCTTTTTAAGGCTCTTCTTTTTATATGTGCGGGAGCTATAATTCACAATCTTAGTAATTGCCAAGATGTTCGTTTTATAGGGGGAATTGTTAATCATATACCTTTAACAGCCTGTATATTTTTCATTTCTAATATAGCTTTATGTGGCCTTCCTTTCTTGTCGGGGTTTTATTCAAAGGATTTAATTTTAGAGGTTTTATCTATAGATTATTTAAATTTTTATGTTTTTATTATTTTTTTTGTCTCTACGGGTCTTACAGTTTCCTATACTGCTCGTTTAATTTATTATTCTATGATGGGCGATTTTAATTTTTTTTCCTATCATCATATTAATGATAATGGCTTTATCATACTAAAGGGTATAATAGGATTAATTTTTCTTGTAGTTTTAGGCGGTAGATTTTTGTCTTGATTGATATTTCCTAAGCCTTATTATATTTGTCTTCCTTTTTATATAAAAATAATAACTATTTTTGTTATTTTTATTGGGTTTTGAATAGGATTTGAATTTTCAAAGTTTTCAGTTAATTATACTTCTAAATCATTACGTTTTTTGGAATTAAGAAATTTTTGTGGTTCTATGTGGAATTTACCTATTCTTTCAACATTAGGGGCTATTTACGGCCCTCTTTTTCTTGGTCATTATTTCTTTAAGATTGTGGATCAGGGATGATCAGAGTGTGCGGGAGCTGCCAATTTGTATTTCAATTTTAAAAGTTTATCGAGATTTTCCACTATTTTAGGATCTAATAATTTAAAGGTTTTTCTTAGAATGATTGTTTTTTGGGTTGTTATTTTACTGGTTTTATTTTACTTGAATAGCTTATTTAGAGTTTAATATTGAAGATGTTAAGGAAGTAATTTTACTTTCAAGTAATTTATGAGGCTTGAGCCTAACTTTACAATGAAAATGTAGGGTTTTATTAAACTACATAAATCAAGAAATATTAACAGATTTTCACTGCTAAAGATGGAAGTTAGAAGCTTCCTCTTGAATACCATATTTCTTTAATTGGGAAAATCCTTCCAATTAGGCCATTAACAGTGGCGCACCGCTTTTTGGTTTCAATTAACAATTTTTAGTACAAATAAGGATGATTTAACATCAAAAATTAGGTCGAAACTAATTGCAATTTTCGCTTCTTATTTTTAAGATAAATTGGATATCCAATACTTTTTAAGTGCAAGTTAAATGTTATAGTTAACTATTATCCTAATGAGCTCATGTTAGTGCTCCTTGTTTTCATTCGTGATATAGTCCAAGGAGTAGAACTGTAATAAAAATTACGGAAATTATGAAGAAGTTAATTAGATTTGTTTTTGTTATAATAATGGCAAGTGGCAAGATTAGTGTAATTTCTACGTCAAAGACTAGGAAGATTGTGGCAATGAGGAAAAATTGAAGCGAGAAGGGCCTTCGAGCTGATCTTTTAGGATCAAAGCCGCATTCGAAGGGTGAATTTTTTTCTCGGTCTGAGAAGGTTTTCATACCTAAAATTGCAGCTAGAGCTAGTAAGATAGCGGTAATTACAAGAATAATAAGGGCTATGTTAAATACTGCGTGTATTATTTATACTAAAATTTTTTAGATCTTTTGATTGGAAGTCAAAAATAATTTTTATACTATATAAATATACTTTATCTACCTCATCAATAGATGGAGATGTAAAGGAATAGTCATACAACATCTACAAAGTGTCAGTATCAGGCAGCCGCTTCAAATCCAAAGTGATGGATGGCTGAGAAGTGGTTCAAGTTCTGTCGGATAAGGCATACAGTTAGAAATGTTGTTCCAATGATTACGTGTAGGCCATGAAATCCTGTTGCTATAAAAAAGGTAGATCCGTAGACAGCGTCTGAAATTGTGAAGGGAGCTTCGTAGTATTCATATGCTTGAAGAGCTGAGAAGTAAAGTCCTAATAGGACTGTGATTATGAGTCCTTGGGTGGTCTGGTAGTGGTTGTTTTCTATTAGAGCGTGGTGTGCCCAGGTTACGGTGATGCCTGACGATAAAAGAATAAGAGTGTTAAGAAGTGGGATTTGAAGTGGATTGAATGAGATAATTCCTTTTGGGGGTCATAATATTCCGATTTCGGCTGAAGGGGCCAGTCTTCTATGGAAGAACGCTCAAAAAAATGAGATGAAAAAGAAGATTTCAGAGACAATAAAGAGAATTATTCCTCAGCGAAGTCCTAAAGTAACCTTAAATGTATGAAGACCTTGATAGGTTCCTTCACGGGTTACATCTCGTCATCATTGAAATATGATTAAGGATGTAATTAATAGACCTATTAGGAATAGGTCTGTTTGTAACTGGTGAAATCACTTTACTAGTCCGGCTATTATCGTTATTGCGCCAAGTGCCCCGCATAATGGTCAGGGCCTAACGTCTACAAGATGAAAGGGGTGATTTTTGAGAGTTCTCATTAGTTTACTTCTCTAGAGTAAAGGGTTCTTAATACAGCAAATACATAGGATTGAATTATTGCTACAGCTGACTCAAGAACTAGAAGAGCTAGTTGGGCAATAATAAGTAAATTTAATGATAGTAAGGATAGCTTTCTTCCTGTATTACCCAGGAGGGTAAGAAGAAGGTGTCCGGCAATTATGTTAGCAGTTAATCGTACAGCTAGTGTTCCTGGTCGGATAATATTTCTAATGGTTTCAATACATACTATGAATGGTATAAGGGCTGCAGGTGTTCCTTGTGGAACTAGGTGGGCTAGTATATGTGTGGTGTTATTAATTCAACCAAAAATTATGAATCTAATTCAGAGAGGCAAGGCTAGAGCTAATGTTATTGTGAGATGACTGGTTCTAGTGAAGATGTAAGGAAATAATCCTAGAAAGTTGTTGAATAGAATGAGAGAAAATAGACTGACAAATAGAAGGGTTCTTCCGTTTATTTTAGGAGTTCCTAAAAGAATCTTGAATTCTTTATGAAGAGTGGATGTAATTTTGTTTCATATAATTTGGTACCGTGAGGGAATTAATCAAAAGAAAAGGGGTACAATCAAGATACCTAAGAATGTTCTTGACCAGTTGAGGGAAATTCTTCTTCTTGTTGAAGGATCAAATGTTGAAAATAAGTTAGTTATCATTTTCAATTAATTTTATAGGTTGATCTAATTGTAGGTTTGATTTCAATTGTTTTTGGGGTATTTTGGTAGTAATTCAATAGTCTTAATACGATAAGGGCGATAGTGAAAATAATAAATAGAATAAATCAATTTAGAGGCGCTATTTGTGGAATTAAAAATTATTAGTAGTTAATAATTTTAGCTCGACAAGCTAATGTTATTTTTTAACTAAATTTTTCCATTAGAAGTAGGCGTTAATTACTATCTTGTGGTTTAAGAGACCAGTGCTTGCTTTCAGCCATCTAATGATCTAATTTTGAGAATTCATTTAATGAATTGAGAAATATTAACTCTTTCTAGAACAATAGGTATGAATCTGTGATTAGCACCACAGATTTCAGAGCATTGGCCATAGAATAGACCTGGTCGGTTAATAATAAAGCTTGCTTGGTTTAATCGACCTGGTGTTGCATCTACTTTTACTCCAAGGGCAGGGATTGTTCAGGAGTGAATAACGTCAGCAGCTGTTACAAGAAGACGGATTTGGGAGTTGAATGGTAGAACCATTCGGTTGTCAACATCTAGAAGTCGAAATCCATAAGATTCAAGGGAGTTGACGGGTGATATGTATGAGTCAAATTCAATTTTATTAAAGTCAGAGTATTCGTATGATCAGTATCATTGGTGTCCAATTGATTTAATGGAAACTAGAGGATTGTTAATTTCGTCAATTAGATAAAGTAATTGAAGTGATGGGAGGGCAATAAAAATAAGGGTAATTGCTGGTAGAATAGTTCAGATTATTTCAATTGTCTGGCCTTCTAAAAGAAAACGGTTTGTGTATTTATTATAGAATAGAGAAGCTATAAGAAATCCTACTAGTGTTGTAATAATTAGAAGAATGGAAAGAGCGTGATCATGAAAAAGGGTCAGTTGTTCTATCAAGGGGGAGGATCTATCGAGTAGGAGCATGTTTCCTCATGTTGCTATTTCTAAAGAAAGGAGAGTCTTTATATGCGGGTTTTAAGTCCGTTGCACTATTCTGCCACATTAGAAATTAGCAGCTAGAATAGGAAGTTCAGAATAGGTGTGTTCTGCAGGAGGGGATTGCTGTAATCATTCAATTGATGAGGGTAAATTGGTAGGGTTTAATCTTTTTCGTAAAGTAATTAATCTTTCCCATATAATAAAGATGAATAATATTGTTGCAATAAATGAAATTAATGATCCTAAGGATGAAATAATATTTCAACATAAATAGGCATCTGGGTAATCAGAATAACGGCGTGGCATTCCCCTTAATCCAAGGAAATGTTGTGGAAAGAACGTGAGGTTTACACCGATAAATATAATAATAAATTGTGTTTTTAGCAGATTGTTGTTAAGTGTTAATCCAGTAAACAGGGGGAATCAATGAATGAATCCTCCAATAATAGCAAATACTGCGCCTATTGATAGAACGTAGTGGAAGTGGGCAACGACGTAGTAGGTATCGTGTAGAATGATATCGATTGATGAGTTGGCGAGTACTACCCCAGTTAATCCACCTACGGTGAATAGGAATACGAAGCCTAGTGCTCATAATATAGCGGGGGAAAAGTTTAGTTGGGTACCGTGAAGAGTAGCTAGTCACCTAAAGATTTTAATTCCAGTTGGAACGGCAATAATTATTGTTGCTGAGGTGAAATAAGCTCGTGTGTCGACGTCTATACCTACGGTAAATATGTGGTGTGCTCAAACAATAAAACCTAATAAGCCAATGGCTAGCATAGCGTAAATTATTCCTAGAGCACCAAAGGTTTCTTTTTTTCCTCTTTCTTGGCTGATAATGTGAGAGATTATTCCGAATCCGGGGAGGATTAAAATATAAACTTCGGGGTGTCCGAAGAATCAAAATAGGTGTTGGTATAGGATGGGGTCTCCCCCTCCTGCTGGGTCAAAGAAAGAGGTGTTTAAGTTTCGATCAGTTAGTAATATGGTAATTGCTCCTGCTAGAACAGGAAGGGAAAGAAGAAGAAGAAGAGCGGTGATTGCTACAGATCAAACAAATAGTGGTATTCGATCTAGGGATATTCCTCTAGCTCGTATATTGATTACTGTGGTAATGAAATTCACGGCTCCTAGGATAGACGAGATACCTGCCAAGTGTAAACTAAAGATTGCAAGGTCAACAGAGGCTCCTCTATGGGCTACATTAGCTGCTAAGGGGGGGTAGACAGTTCAGCCTGTTCCGGCGCCTCTTTCTACAACTCTTCTTGTTAGTAAAAGAGTGAGAGACGGGGGTAGAAGTCAAAATCTTATATTGTTTATTCGTGGGAAGGCCATATCGGGGGCTCCTAGTATTAGGGGTACTAGTCAATTCCCGAAACCTCCCATTATAATGGGTATTACTATGAAGAAAATTATAATAAATGCATGGGCTGTGACAATAACGTTGTAGATTTGGTCATCTCCAATTAGTGATCCTGGGTTTCCAAGTTCTGCTCGAATTAGTAGTCTTAAGGCGGTTCCTACCATTCCGGATCACGCTCCGAAGATGAAGTAAAGTGTGCCAATATCCTTATGATTAGTTGAAAATAGCCATTTATTCGTTGAGATGGCCGAGTTTTAGGCGGTAGATTGTAAATCTATTAACGGGTTTTTCTCTCTCAACATGGCTTTATAGTCAATAATGATTTTGAATTGCAAATTCAAAGGTGAGTTTCATCTCTCTAAGGCTTAAAGAGAGATCTTTATTGGCAGCTTTGAAGGCTGCTAGTTTGTTTAACTTAAATCCTTATATTCAGTTAAACATTATGGTGCAGAAGATTAGCCCGGAGAGGGCAATAAAGTTGCATGCTATTATCATGGGTAACTTAGGTGTTATTGGTTCCTGGGAAATGTTTAGTTTTAGAGACCCAAGGATTAGAGATCTGTAAGATAGCCGCAGGTAGTAAAATAAGGTCAATAAGGTTATCACTACTATAATTATTGCTGTTACAATTAATCCACTTTCCACCAAGGATTGAATGATTATTCATTTTGGAAGGAATCCAAGAAAGGGGGGTAATCCTCCTAGAGATAAGAAATTAAGAATAAATGTGAATTTTATTAGGGGCTTATTTGTTATTACTTCTATTAGTTGTTTTATGTAAAAAATGTTGGTTCTTTTTAATATAATAACGATGCATGTGGAGATGGCAGCATAGATAAGAAAGTAGTAGACTCAGATGGTTTCAAGAAGCATTATTGAGCCAATTATTCATCCCATATGATTGATTGATGAGTAAGCTATAATTTTTCGTAGTCTAATTTGGTTTAGGCCAACGATACCTCTGACAATTATGCAGAATAAAATAATAAAGCTTAAGAATAAGGTATCTTGAATATTGTATATTATAATGGCTATAGGCGCGATTTTCTGCCAAGTTAATATGATTAGGCAGTTATTTCAGTTCAATCCATCGATAATTTCGGGGAATCAAAAGTGGAATGGGGCGGCGCCTATTTTAGTTAAAAGAGCGGTATTTATCAGGGTGGAGGAAAGAACGTTGGGGGATAGGTTGTTCAGAGTTCTTTCTATAACTATATTAATGATGATGGCAAAAATTAGGATTGAGGATGCCATGGCTTGAGTAATAAAGTATTTTAGGGCAGCTTCAGAGGCATAAAGATTTTTTCTATCTCTTATTAGGGGGATAATAGATAGAAGGTTTATCTCTAGGCCTATTCATATTCCTAGCCACGAGTATGATGAAATAGAGATGAGGGTTCCTGTTACCATTGAAATGGCAAATATGATTTTATTTATTTGGAGTATTAAAAAGAAAAGGAGTAGAACCTTTATTTATGGGGTATGGGCCCATGAGCTTAATTAGCTGATCTTTTTACGTTTTAGTATGTGATGTATTGAAATTTTTGATGTTTCAGGTGGTGGTTTAATTCCGCCAGACGTAAAAAATAATGGGAGCAATTTGAGTTACATTTTTCACCCTATCAAGATGATCCTTTTTTCAGGCATCCCATT